ATACTGAAAGGAAAAGAGTAGACAAGGAATGAAAACCTCCCTCCCGTTCTATGATACCTAAATCGGAGAAAAATCCGGATCAAACTATTATTTATCTTAACCTTAGGTTAATTTACTTCGACGAAAGGTATCAAAATTGTCCGAACCCTTGTGATTTTTTATTTTCTTTTCGTTAGGTTTAGGTTTGGCGCGAATAATATTCTACGACTAGCAATTCATTTATTTTCAAACCGACCCATTTACTATCTATTATTTGATTGACTAATCCTTTATATTGGAATGGTTGAAGAGTCAAATGTTTTGGCATTTCGTCCTGAGAGGATGAATCGAAAGAATTTTGAATCAGAGCTCTAGAGTTTTGTTCATCCCTCGCCGTAATAATATCTCGGGGTTTGCAGCGATAACTTGGTATATCTACTATACGACCATTGACTAAAATATGTCTATGGTTAACCAATTGACGGGCTCCAGGAATAGTCGGAGCCATACCCAATCGAAAAAGGATGTTATCCAAGCGCATTTCAAGTAATTGGAGTAAAACCTGACCTGTTGACCCCTTGGCTTTGCCGGCGATACGAACGTATTTAAGTAATTGTCGTTCTGTAAGACCATAATGAAAACGCAACTTTTGTTTTTCTTCTAGACGAATACGATATTGAGATTTTTTACCGGAACGTGATTGGTTTCTAAGATCACTTCCGGCTCTAGGCCTTTTATTAGTTAGTCCCGGTAAAGCTCCCAGGCGGCGTATTTTTTTGAAACGAGGTCCCCGGTAACGCGACATAAAGACTCCTTATTCTTATTTATATTGAATTCTTATTGATGAAATTTAATTTTACAGAATAAACCTAAACTAAAACTGAACTAAATGATAAATGAAGCGAAGTTTACGGAAGTAGTGTACTTGTACTCTAAAGGATAATTAGATGAATAAATATCCAGACCTTTCTATTCTATATATATTCTATATAAAGATTATATATAGATAAAAAATATATTTTTCAATATTATTTGATTTCGGATTTCAAAAGGGCATTCTCAATCATGTAAAAACTCGAAGAAAATAAATAGAGAAAAGCCGGCTATCGGAATCGAACCGATGACCATCGCATTACAAATGCGATGCTCTAACCTCTGAGCTAAGCAGGCTCACATAAGATAAATTATACCTGCATAGGGATTCAATAAACTATTGTTAGCTATTAATTAATATACTTATATTTGCATTCTTGGCGATTCCTATTAGCTAGTCATAATGAATATGACTATCGAAAAAATCATATCATCATATATATTTTTTTTATTTCTAAATGGAATGATTTGTTTTAAATAATTAGAAATTATTGCGCTTTGATTCGTAAAGATGGAAGCTCAGACGAAAAAAAGAATCGACCGTTCAAGTATTCCAAATTGCATGGGAAAAACGAGCAGAAGAGAGACATATATACGTGGTATATCTCCATCTATATTGAATTGCAGATACAGAAATGATAGAATCGTTTCTGATTGGACCAAATGCGGATGCGGGTTTCCTATAGAAGATGAAAGAAGATAGCCAAGAAATCAAAGAGGAGAAAAACTTTTTCGAGATAGTAATCAGTATTTAATGAATTCAACGGTTCCAGCAGAAATGAAATAAAAAAGAGAACGACATCTCAATAAAAATGAGATCCTAATCTCAAAACAAAAAGGGGATATGGCGAAATTGGTAGACGCTGCGGACTTAATTGGATTGAGCCTTGGTATGGAAACCTACTAAGTGAGAACTTTCAAATTCAGAGAAACCCCGGAATTAATAAAAATGGGCAATCCTGAGCCAAATCCTATTTTACAAAAACAAACAAAGGCCCAGAAGGTGAAAAAAGGATAGGTGCAGAGACTCAATGGAAGCTGTTCTAACAAATGGAATTGACTGTGTTGCATTGGTAGAGGAATCCTTCCATTGAAACTTACGAAAATATGAAGGATATACGTATGTATATACATACGTATACGTACTGAAATACTCTATCAAATGATTAATGACGACCTTAATCTGTATTTTTCTATGAAAAAGGGAAAAATTGTTGTGAATCGATTCCATATTGAAGAAAGAATCGAATATTCATTGATCAAAGAATTCACCACACAGTCTGATAGTTCTTTTGCAGAACTAATTAATCGGACGAGAATAAAGATAGAGTCCCATTCTACATGTCAATACCGGCAACAATGAAATTTATAGTAAGAGGAAAATCCGTTGACTTTAAAAATCGTGAGGGTTCAAGTCCCTCTATCCCCAAAAAGCCCATTTGACTCCTTAACTATTAACTATTTATCTTATCTTTTTTTTCGTTAGTAGTTCAAATTCGTTATCTTTCTTATTCACCCTACTCTTTTACAAACCGATCCGAGAGAAAGATTTGTCTCTTATGACAAGTCTTGTGATATATGATACATGTACAAATGACCGTCTTTGACCAAAGACTCCCCATTTGAACGAGTCATGGTCGATATCATT